AATCAAGATATTGGGATTGGACTTGCCAATCGATTCATAACCTTTCGAGCACAACCAATATATATTCGAACCCCTTTTACTTGCAGGAATACATCTTGGATCTGTCAATTATGTTATGGCAGAAGCCCCACTCACGGTGACCTGGTCGAGTTGGGGGAAGCCATAGGTATTATTGCGGGTCAATCAATTGGGGAACCGGGGACTCAACTAACATTAAGAACTTTTCATACGGGTGGAGTATTCACAGGCGGTACTGCCGAACATGTACGAGCTCCTTCTAATGGAAAAATAAAGTTCAATGAGTATTTGGTTCATCCCACACGTACCCGTCATGGGCATCCTGCTTTTCTATGTTCTATAGACTTGCATGTAACTATTGAGAGTCGAGATATTATACATAGTGTGAATATTCCACCAAAAAGTTTGATTTTAGTTCAAAATGATCAATATGTAGAATCTGAACAAGTGATTGCCGAGATTCGTGCCGGAACGTCTACTTTTCATTTTAAAGAGAGGGTTCGAAAACATATTTATTCTGAATCAGAGGGAGAAATGCACTGGAGTACTGATGTCTACCACGCACCTGAATATACATATAGTAATGTTCATCTATTACCAAAAACAAGTCATTTATGGATATTAGCGGGGGGTCCGTGCAGATCCAGTATAGTGTCTTTTTCGCTTCACAAGGATCAAGATCAAATGAATGTTCATTCTTTTTCTGTCGACGAAAGATATAGCTCTGACCTCTCAATCACTAAGGATCGAGTAAGACATAAATTGTTGGATCCTTCTGGTACTCGTAAAAAAGATAGGGAAATTCTTGATTATTCAAGACTTGATCGAATTATATCCAATGGTCATTGGAATTTCATATACCCTTCGATTCTCCAAGAGAATTCTGATTTCTTGGCGAAAAGACGAAGAAATAGATTTCTCATCCCATTACAATACGATCAAGAACGAGAGAAAGAATTAATACCCTCTTTTGGTATTTCGATTGAAATACCCATAAATGGTATTTTACGTAGAAATAGTATTCTTGCTTATTTTGATGATCCACGATACAGAAAAAAGAGTTCGGGAATTACTAAATATGGGACCGCGGAGGTGGATTCAATAATAAAAAAAGAAGATTTGATTGAGTATCGAGGAGCAAAAGAATTTAGTCCGAAATACCAAATGAAAGTGGATCGGTTTTTTTTTATTCCCGAAGAGGTGCATATCTTACCCGGATCTTCGTCTATAATGGTCCGGAACAATAGTATCATTGGAGTAGATACACAACTCGCTTTAAATACAAATACAAGAAGCCGAGTAGGTGGATTAGTCCGAGTGGAGAGAAAAAAAAAAAGTATTGAACTAAAAATCTTTTCTGGAGATATTCATTTTCCCGGAGAGACAGATAAGATATCCAGACACAGTGGCATTTTGATACCACCAGGAACAGAAAAAAAAAATTATAAGGAATCAAAAACAAAATCGAAAAATTGGATCTATGTCCAACGGATCACACCTATCAAAAAAAAGTATTTTGTTTTGGTTCGACCCGTAGTCACATATGAAATAGCTGATGGGATAAATTTAGCAAAACTTTTCCCTCAAGATCTCTTGCAGGAAAAAGAAAATGTCCAGCTTAGAGTTGTCAATTATATCCTTTATGGAAATGGAAAGTCAATTCGAGGAATTTATCACACAAGTATTCAATTAGTTCGGACTTGCTTAGTATTGAATTGGGACCAAGAAAAAAATGGTTCTATGGAAGAGGTTCATGCTTCCTTTGTTGAAGTAAGGGCAAATGATCTGATTCGTGATTTCATAAGAATTGAATTAGTCAAGTCTACTATTTCCTATACCGGAAAAAGGTATGATACGGCAGGTTCGGGATTTATTCCTGATAATGGATTAGATCGCACCAATATCAATCCTTTTTATTACAAAGTGAAGATTCCATTAGTTACCCAGCATCAAGGAACTATTGGTACGTTGTTGAATCGAAATAAGGAAGGCCAATCTTTGAGAATTTTGTCATCATTCAATTGTTTTCGAGTTGGTCCATTCAACGGTTCGAAATATAACAATGTGGCAAAAGAATCGAATCCCATAACTCCAATTAGGGGTTTGTTGGGCCCCTTAGGTACAATAGTACCTAAAATAGTGAACTTTTATTCATCTTATCATTTAATAACTCATAATCAGATCTTGTTAAACAAATATTGGCTACTTGACAATTTTAAACAGACTTTCCAAGTACTTGAAGTACTTAAATACTGTTTAATAGATGAAAATAGGAGGATTTATAATCCCAGTCCATGCAATAACATCATTTGGAATCCATCCCATTTGAATTGGTGCTTTCTACATTACAATTATTGTGAAGAGACATCCACAATAATTAGCATTGGACAATTTATTTGTGAAAATATATGTCTATTTAAATATGGACCACACATAAAAAAATCTGGTCAAATTTTAATTGTTCATGTTGACTCTTTAATTATAAGATCAGCTAAGCCTTATTTGGCCACTCCAGGAGCGACTGTTCATGGACATTATGGAGAAACCCTTTCTGAAGGAGATACATTAGTTACATTTATATATGAAAAATCCCGATCTGGTGACATAACGCAAGGTCTTCCAAAAGTGGAACAAATCTTAGAAGTGCGCTCGATTGGTTCAATATCGATGAACCTTGAAAGGAGAGTTGAAGGTTGGAACGAGCGTATACCAAGAGTTCTTGGAATTCCTTGGGGATTCTTAATTGGAGCTGAGTTAACCATAGCCCAAAGTCGTATCTCTTTGGTTAATAAGATCCAAAAGGTTTATCGATCCCAGGGGGTACAGATCCATAATAGACATATAGAGATTATTGTACGACAAGTAACATCAAAAGTGTTGGTTTCAGAAGATGGAATGTCTAATGTTTTTTTACCTGGAGAACTAATCGGATTGTTGCGAGCGGAACGAGCAGGGCGTGCTTTAGACGAAGCAATCTGTTATCGTGCAATTTTATTGGGAATAACGAGGGCATCTCTGAATACTCAAAGTTTCATATCCGAAGCAAGTTTTCAAGAAACTGCTAGAGTTTTGGCAAAAGCTGCTCTACGGGGTCGTATTGATTGGTTGAAGGGTCTGAAAGAAAATGTTGTTTTGGGGGGGATTATCCCTGTCGGTACTGGATTCAAAAAATTAGTGCACCGTTCAAGGCAAGACATTCATTTTGAAATCAAAAAGAAAAATCTATTCGAGTTGGAAATGAGAGATATTTTGTTACACCATAGAGAATTTTTTTGTTCTTGCGCCCCAAGCAATTTCTATGACACACCAGAAAAATCATTTAAGCGAATTCATAATTCTTAAGGAGATATTTTTCTTTTTACTTTACTAGTTATTGATTGGGTACTAAAAAAAATGAAGAAATTAAGTTAAGTAATAAAAAAAATGAAAGGTTTGGGCTGTGTATCAACAGTCAATCCCGGCAGAAGGTTCCGTAGGAACAATTATTTATTTGTTAAAAAAAAAAAAAAAAGAAAGCGTGGGAAAGATGACAAGAAGATATTGGAACATCCGTTTGGAAGAGATGATGGAAGCAGGAGTTCATTTTGGTCATGGTACTAAGAAATGGAATCCTAGAATGGCCCCTTACATCTCTGCAAAGCGTAAAGGTATTCATATTATAAATCTCACTAGAACTGCTCGTTTTTTATCGGAAGCCTGCGATTTAGTTTTTGATGCAGCAAGTCGAGGAAAAAACTTCTTAATTGTTGGTACCAAAAATAAAGCAGCGGATTTAGTAGCATCAGCTGCAATAAGGGCTCGATGTCATTATGTTAATAGAAAATGGCTCGGCGGTATGTTAACGAATTGGTCCACTACGGAAACGAGACTTCATAAGTTCAGAGACTTAAGAGCAGAACAAAAGATGGGGAAACTCAACCGTCTCTCTAAAAGAGACGCAGCAATGTTGAAGAGAAAATTATCTACTTTGCAAACATATCTGGGCGGGATCAAATATATGACTGAATTGCCCGATATTGTAATAATCGTTGATCAGCGAGAAGAATATACAGCTCTTCGAGAATGTGTCATTTTGGGAATTCCGACGATTTGTTTAATCGATACAAATTGTGACCCAGATCTCGCAGATATTTCGATTCCAGCCAACGATGACGCTATAGCTTCAATCCGATTGATTCTTAACAAATTGGTATCCGCAATTTGTGAGGGCCGTTCTAGCTAAGCTATATAAGAAGTCGTTGATTATGTTATGATTAAGAATAATAATAATAAGATTAGTTAATTATTTTGATTTATTGGATCGGTTACTATTCTTGTCTTTTATTTTTAAAAAGAGATAAAATGGGATATTGATATTATGTTATGTGATTTCTTGGTATCCTAACTATATGATTAATGATGAAAGTAGATGAGTCGAGAAAGAGATGGTTGAATCAAAATAATTCTTTTTTTCAGTTCGATTTCTGTCAGAGGACAATATGAATGTTATACCATGTTCCATTAAAACACTCAAAGGGTTATACGATATATCAGGTGTAGAAGTAGGCCAACATTTATATTGGCAAATAGGAGGTTTACAAATTCATGCCCAAGTACTTATCACTTCTTGGGTCGTAATTGCTATCTTATTAGGTTCAGTCATCATATCCGTTCGGAATCCACAAACCATTCCGACCGACGGTCAGAATTTCTTCGAATATGTCCTTGAATTTATTCGAGACTTGAGCAAAACTCAGATTGGAGAAGAATACGGCCCTTGGGTTCCCTTTATTGGAACTATGTTCCTATTTATTTTTGTTTCGAATTGGTCAGGTGCCCTTTTACCTTGGAAAATCATACAGTTACCTCATGGGGAGCTAGCCGCCCCCACAAATGATATAAATACTACTGTTGCTTTAGCTTTACTCACGTCAGTAGCATATTTTTATGCGGGTCTTACCAAAAAAGGATTGGGTTATTTCGGAAAATACATTCAACCAACTCCAATACTTTTACCAATTAACATCCTAGAAGATTTCACAAAACCTTTATCTCTTAGTTTTCGACTTTTCGGGAATATATTAGCTGATGAATTAGTAGTTGTTGTTCTTGTTTCTTTAGTACCTTTAGTAGTTCCTATACCTGTCATGTTTCTTGGATTATTTACAAGCGGTATTCAAGCTCTTATTTTTGCAACTTTAGCCGCGGCTTATATAGGGGAATCCATGGAGGGTCATCATTGATTAGTTTTCGAAATATTCTTTATTTTTAAGCTTATCCCAATTGAGGCAATGCATAGTTCAAGATTGGTTCTTAGTTGAGGAACATAATAGATATAAATACATATATATATTACGACTAGAGTTGTAGGAGGAAAGATAGACGATATTACGAAATGGCGGATGAGTTAGTGGGGGTCACCACTAGATATATGGAATGTTTATAAGGCCAGTCACAGTCCCTGTATATTTTTCGAAGAATTCTTCTAGAATCCGATTCAATATAAAAAGAAAATGCAGGCGGTTTACGTTATGAAAGAAACAAATGTATATGTGACATTAGATATATACTAGTTATATAGGGGTTATCTCTATCTATATTTCTATATTAATTTCATTATTTTTTTTATTTTATTCGAAGTTTTAGTTACTTCGACTCAATAGATTTTTGTGATCAAATAAGTAATAATTCATTGGTTGATTGTATCATTAACCATTTTTTTTTGGTGCGAGGAACCTATCATCATGAATCCACTGATTTCTGCCGCTTCCGTTATTGCTGCTGGATTGGCCGTAGGGCTTGCTTCTATTGGACCTGGAGTTGGTCAAGGTACTGCTGCAGGCCAAGCCGTAGAAGGTATTGCGAGACAACCAGAAGCAGAAGGAAAAATACGAGGTACTTTATTACTTAGTCTAGCTTTTATGGAAGCTTTAACAATTTATGGACTGGTCGTGGCATTAGCGCTTTTATTTGCGAATCCTTTTGTTTAATTTAATCCTAGAATGAAAATGTAAAAAAGTACGTTACCTACTTTTTTCTTATTTTATTAACTCGTTGCCATTTGCTTCTGTGAATTATATCAATACTTTATTCCTACAATTATGTATTTGTTGCTACAATACCCCGGGAAGGAGTGATTTGAGGATGAGGAATTTGTGGATTCACTCGTTTTCTTCCTTCCCGCCCTTAGTTTAGTACGATGGAATTTGGATTTTTCTTTTAGGAAGTGTTTGAACAAAGGAGATATTTTTCAATTGATACGAGACCCAGGACCTAACTTAATAAGTATCTTATCGGATACTTCAAAAAGAATAAGAAATTTTGTAATTCTCAATCTCAAATTCAATAAATAGATTTAATCTACTCCCATTAACATTAAAAAAAAACGGGAAATTAAGAAAAAGAAATCGATAAAAAAAAGGGCGAGTCAAGTGATACAAAAAGAACTCTGTTCTTTCTTAGTCCTATCTATAAGAGGAGAGCATATGAACAATGTAACCGATTCTTTCGTTTCCTTAGGCCACTGGCCATCCGCCGGGAGTTTCGGGTTTAATACCGATATTTTAGCAACAAATCCAATAAATCTAAGTGTAGTGCTTGGTGTATTGATTTTTTTTGGAAAGGGAGTGTGTGCGAGTTGTATATTTCACGAATAGGTTGGATCTAACCGACTGCACTTTATTTATGTTATTCTATATTTTTATAGGATAAATAGGAAAAAAGTGCATAATCTCGACGAATTCCTTCTGAGTAAATTCATAAATCATATGTAAGAACCATAGCATTTCGTTATTCATTGGTAAGTTAACTTTGATTCTCTATCAACCAACCAATAATGTGAGACCATTAACATGGTTAAAGCTAAACTGTTTGAAGTCCGGACACAACATGGTACTCTTTCTACCACTACGTTAATAACGAAATGGTTTAAAAAAGAATAGTTGATAATTTTTTCGATATAGAACACTCATATCGATAAAATGATTTGAACCATTTACTAGAATAAATAAAGGGCGCCTTGCCCTTTATTATATTATCCAATGCCGAATCGGCAACCTATGTTATGTATAAAAAGGGGGAATTTTTGGATTTGAATAAAAAAGGAAATCAAAATAAAATTGAAATTTTCTATATTTCTATAATATAGAAATATCTATTTTCAATGAAATAAAGAACAAATAAAGAAACAACTTTGCTGACAATTATAGATTTTTTGTCTGGTCGGAAGAGTCCTCCTAATATTCTGTTCTTGTATCGGTTTTGATATGTTTGAATACAAACAGAAATAGAGAGGATAGGCTCATTATATTAAAAAAAGATACGGGAATGTCCATAAAATAAAAAATTGAGCGTGAGAGCCAAATGAATCGAAAGATTCATGTTTGGTTCGGGAAGAGATCATGGAAGTTGTGAAATTAATGGTAAGATAATCTACTTTCATTAAATGATTTATTAGATAATCGAAAACATAGGATTTTGAGTACTATTCGAAATTCGGAAGAA